AATAAGAAGACAAAGGGATAATTTTTTCATCTATTTTTAGTTGCTATCATTTTGGCGGCATGGCCGAGCGGTAAGGCGGGGGACTGCAAATCCTTTTTCCCCAGTTCAAATCCGGGTGTCGCCTAATCACCAAAAGAATTGACATACCCTCTTCTGTTTTGCTGATAGAATTTGGAAATTTTTTCCCGCGAAAGCAAACGCAAGAAATTGATAAATCTTGATAGCCCTTCCATTACTAATGGAGTGTCTACCTTTAGGGGCCGGGTTTGGAATTCGATTGGATAGAAGGACGAAAATCTAATTTGTAGTTGCGGAAAGGGCAGAAGATACTTTGTATACATATTCATCAAAGTCTTTGAGTACTCTGGTATTCAATCAATATTAATTCGATTGAATGAGTAATTGGCTTTTACTTATACTTAATAGATATACCTTTTTTCGTTAATCTCTAGGGAAGAACATAATAAGGCGTCCTCCGATTGTTTCTATGAAACAATAAAGAGACGGTAAGGATTAGATCAAAATAAATTAGATCAAAATAAAATCGGAAAGAGATAGGGTATGGGATAGGTAGTGATCTACCTTTCTTCTATTTTTTTATACTTACTTAATGAAGGGCAACAAAATAAAGAATCTATTTTTCTTATTTCTACATATTCATTTAATATCATTTCTTTGATACTTCCAAGCCAAGGGTGTCTCCGCATATTTTGCTTGTGCTTAATCTTTTCTGGTTATACTAGAACTCTTATAAGACCCCTTCCTTATAAGTTAGAATTGAATTTATTGGATTGTTTCAGCAACGATCTTAGGTCAGAATTTTTGACTCTGCGCCAGTGATTCCACTATTATTTATTAGTGAACAATAATTTAAAGAATTCCGTCATAGAGATAGGGGACATAATTCACATGGATATAGTAAACCTCGCCTGGGCTGCTTTAATGGTAGTCTTTACATTTTCCCTTTCACTCGTAGTATGGGGAAGAAGTGGACTCTAGAAGTATTACTAATTGTAATTGAGTTGAGGAATTAAACTTTATCAATTTTTTTTTTCTAAATCGTTCAGTTCTGAAAAGCTTTTTTTAGTTGAAATTTCACTAGTTCAACACTATTTCAATTTTAAATTCAATTTTTAAATTGAAATAGAAAATATCTGCATTTCAAAATTTTCGTGGGTTTTAGTTTTTAGTGTAGTAATATAGTTTATGAATAGTTTATGAATAATATATATGAAGAATACTCTTTCAATCAAACAAATATTTCAATTATTTCCGTGTTTGTATTTCGAAACTAAAAAGAATAACAAAGTAAAAGAAATACAAATGGTAATAAATTGATTCTAACTGAATTCTTGATCAATTTTCTATTTCGATGAACCCACTCTTACTAAAATTAGATATGGACCGTGAGGAAGAGTTGAACTTTATTTATTTGACCTTTTTCTTTCCTTTTTTATTATTCAAAAAGAAAATAGTTCTGTTATTACATTACGTAGATACACATTTTCTATCGGAAACAACACAGACATCGTAGTTCTCTAACGAGATACTACTACACAGACTAAAATAGTGTCTTGGGCGAGTCACATATTGCGCACTTCCCGTTTATTTTAATATTTTGCAAATTTGATTTAGGTTGTATTTGTTTTATTGAACTCACTGTTCAAACGTTAAAAGAGGTTTACTAATCTAACCCCCTTTTTTTGAAATCCGAAGGAGTTTCCATAGATCATCTGTCAACTGATACTGATCTATCAATGACTTCTTCGTCAGAATCCTAGTCAAAAGATTCTTTTTTTTCTTTTATTATACCCGTCATACCCATCAAAAAGGCCCTTGATTCTTTTGACTTTTGATCAGATTCATATTGAAAATAATCAGCAATACAGGAATTAGAATCGAATCGTACGAGTCGTTTTTCTATTATTTCAAATTTATTCAAATCAACACAAATTAAATATAAATACAAGTAAATAAAGCAAAGAAATAGAATTGGGGGGCGCTATATACATATTATACATTATATATAATATGTAATAGATATTCATATATATACCGATATATAGAAATATGACGATACTGTTGTAGATTGATCTCTATTAAATTAACCCGGATTACAATAGAACTTATATACACTACAAATATCCACTACAATAAGAATAGTACTATAGTATGGTAGAAAGAAATATCGGCATCTTTCTACCATACTATCGTATTTCATAGAATACAGCGAATTCTAGTCTACCCGGTTCATTTAAGACGCGAAATTTGAATCCCTTTCTTCTCTATCAATTTTTGATAAGAACTAAAAAGTCAAGTTTAATTCAAATTAATCACCTTGGCTGACTGTTTTTACGTATATTATAAGTAAAAAAGCGGTAGGAACTAGAATAAACAGTGCAGTAGCAATAAATGCGAGAATATTTACTTCCATAATCTCATTGTTTCGTTTTTCTTTAATTTGCAATAACTCGGGAGTTAATCCCATAGAGATAATAAATCTTTCGCTTGTAAATTCAACGGGATGAATTCCATCTCGATGATATCGAATCGGATCAATATCATGAATAACAATATCTGCACTATCAAATCAACTCATGGTCAAGAATTGAATAGTATAACATAGGAAAATCTTTTATCCATACCGAACTCCAAATTTTATTCCTGATCCAACCAATAATTCCTTTCTTTTTTATTTATCATTCTTTTTTATTCTTTCTTTTATATAACCTACTGCCCTCTTTGTTCAACCATCTGATGAAGTATCATTGAACCACCCTTACGCTTACCATAGATTCTAAACAATCCTCAATAAACAATAGAAGATAAATAAAAAAAAGATAAATAAAAAAAAGGGGGGGGGTAAGTTCGAAACTTCTTTTTTTACTGAGCGAATCTAATCTCCTTGGAAAACAAAAGAAGGATGATAAAGACGAGTACAAGTTTCGGTATAAAAAATCTAATATTCCATCAAATTAACTATAATTATTTATTATTATTTATTTTTATATAAAAATAAATAAAGTTTGTTCTTTCAAGGAAACCCCCTAATAAAAAAGCGATCCCTGAAAGTATTCTATTACAATAACTAAGTTATTTTATATCATGCAAATTCCCTTTCTATATGTACTTCCGGGAAACATAAAGTACTCTACTCTATTCGACAGAGTAGCAATAATCGAAAAAGCCATACCCGGTACAGTATGGTATCTCTTGGAATCCTGAATGTGATGCTACCAATAATTGTCCTAATCCACATATGTCTATCGCTCATCAATCGAATCAGTACTAGTCAAAGAAATGAAAATTCCCCGATTGATGATAAAAACGAAATTCGACTTACTTTCACAAAAAATCGAGAGCGGAGTTGATATATTTTTTTATTGGATCCGTCGGGACTGACGGGGCTCGAACCCGCAGCTTCCGCCTTGACAGGGCGGTGCTCTGACCAATTGAACTACAATCCCAAGTAAATATCATAAATAATAAAATAAAGTATTATGTATACATATTTTTATGATTTTATTCTAACCCTTTCAAATTGGCGTGTTGGAACAGAGCCGTGAGTGATATATATGATACCCATACGGTATGCGCTTGCGCTTTAGTGAGACAGACCTGGATTACTAGTAATCCTTTCGTTATTGCCCAATAAATGGGATAATTCTTTTTTCAATGAAACCTTAGGTTGTATTTTATACTTACAGATCCTTATATGAATAAAGACCATTCTCATATCAAGATCCAATTTGTTGGAAAAATGGAGTAAATTAAATAAAGAGTGCTATAGATATAGCAGAGAAGCATTATCTATTGGGGGGTCTTTCTGAAGAGAACAAAATGGGTTATATGATACCATTTCGTGGTAGATCAGCGGATTTTTGGGCCGAGCTGGATTTGAACCAGCGTAGACATATTACCAACGAATTTACAGTCCGTCCCCATTAACCGCTCGGGCATCGACCCAGGAAAAATGAATTCCTGGTTTATTGATAATCCACGATCAACTTCCTTTCGTAGTACCCTACCCCCAGGGGAAGTCGAATCCCCGCTGCCTCCTTGAAAGAGAGATGTCCTGGACCACTAGACGATGGGGGCATACCATACTTGAACGGCCGCCCTGATACTATGCAGATAGTATGCATAATTTTTTAAAATTGTCAATATAATAGAATGGAATGGGATGGGATGGTATAACTCGATACGGAGGATCTTTCTATCTTTCACGATTCTATATCTATAACATTTTTCCGCCAATAATTTAGTTCAGCGGCTACGCCAAATTTATTTATCAATCATTCAATGAAATATGTTAGATCTATGTTAAATTAATAGGTACGTGTATCAATTAAATGAATTTCGTTATGATGTCAATTAGGATCGGAAAAAATTCATTGTATTGCTAGTTATCAAATCCAATATAAATAAATCTTTTATTTTACCTATATTCAATTCACTAGTATATCCTTCCCTAGAATTTTATTTACCGCACAGGTAAAATTTTGAATTTCTGAACTAACCGCTATACGTATAAGATATAGACTTATTATAATAAGTCTATATACTAAACTCATAGTGACTTTATTCAGTAATTGAATCAAATGAGCCCTTTTAACTCAGCGGTAGAGTAACGCCATGGTAAGGCGTAAGTCATCGGTTCAAATCCGATAAGGGGCTTTTGTTTTTTCATAAATCAAAAAACTCCGGCGGGAATATTCCTATTTTAAGTACGAATAAAGGTATTGTGGATATTTGTAATAAAAAAGGAACAAATTGTATAATGTAATATACGTATAATTTAATATCATTGTATAAATTATAACATACTAATAAATTAGAGTATAGTTATAAATTTGCTAATCGTATTATAATGAATTATAAATTATAATAAGATTAGATTATCAAATTATAATAAATACGGATTAAGCAGTCTCCTTGAATAAAATATTCCTATTACTTTGTTATTTTCCATTATTCCAATTAAATTAATTCGAAATCAA